GTTTTAAATTTAAAATAGTTCGATAGGGTCCTTTCCTATTCCTTCTATGTCGTAGGGTTAAAACCAAAAAATATTTGTTGTTTTCCTGATGCTTCCTCACGTTTTTGATAAAACCTTCTCTTAAAAGTATTTTAACAATGTTTTCCGTGATGTTAGTGGATGCTATTTGAATCGTCCCTTTTCTATTCATGTCAGCATTTCGTATAGAGGTTATTATGTCAGCAATAGTGTCCCTACCCATGATAAACTAAAATTTTGGTTGCCTCCCATTTTTGATATAATCAACATGCTATTTTTTATTTATTTTTTAATTTTTATATTTTTGTTATTAAATAAAGGGATATGCGTCCGATACAACCTAATCCACTAATTACTCTATTTCATCCAAATACTATGTATAATATAACTATATTACGTATGATCTCATCTTATAATACCTCAGGTGCTAATGAAACTATTTTAGTGAAATTTAACTGTCTCAATTCTCGGGCAATCGCACCAAAAACTCGAGTTCCTTTTGGATTTCCTTCTTGATCAATCACAACTGCAGCATTATCATCATATCGTATTATCATACCGTTGTCACGTTTAAGTTCTTTACAAGTACGTACAATTACAGCTCTGATCACCTCTGATCTTTCTAGAGGTGTGTTTGGTAATGCTTCCTTGATCACAGCAACAATAATGTCACCGATATGAGCATATCGGCGATTACTAGCTCCTATGATTCTAATACACATTAATTCTCGGGCCCCGCTGTTATCCGCTACATTCAAATGGCTTTGAGGTTGAATCATATCATTTTTGAATCTGTTCTTTCAATGTTAATCCAAAGGGCGAAGTAAAAAAAAAAAGAAATATTGTTTGTCAAAAAGAAACCTGCAATTTTTTTTTATCCCCAAGACTTCTTTTCTTTGGTTCTACGTTCCTATCCCGAAATAAGAAATTGAGTTCGTATAGGCATTTTGGACGCCGCTATTGAAATAGCCTTTCTGGCTATATTTTCTGCTACTCCGCCCATTTCATAAAGTATTCGACCTGGTTTAACGACAGCTACCCAATATTCGGGAGATCCTTTACCCGAACCCATACGTGTTTCCGTAGGTCTTACCGTAACTGGTTTGTCTGGAAATATACGTACCCATATTTTTCCACCACGGCGCACATTTCTTGTCATTGCTCGTCGCCCTGCTTCTATTTGTCTAGATGTGATCCAAGCGGGTTCAAGTGCCTGAAGAGCATATTTACCGAAACAAATACGATTACCTCGATAAGATATTCCTTTCATTCTTCCTCTATGTTGTTTTCGAAATCTGGTTCTTTTAGGGTTATAGTTGATGGTTCTTTCTCAATTCCATCTCTACTACAGAACCGGACATGAGAGTTTCTTCTCATCCGGCTCATCGCGAATGAAACGATTCGAATTTGAGAATTTTATGAAAATATACGGAATCATGGATTCTTTGAGATTTCATCTAATCTATTAGAAATTTCTATATCTTGTTTGGATATATACTTAAACATGTATTTTTTTTTTTCTAGATAATTATTTCTATTTCTAGATAGTGAGATAATGTGGTTTTTTTCTAACGAATCTTTATTTTGTTTTGCCTTTGATCATATTATTATATTGGATCGAACAAGATTGAGTAATCTAATAAAAACCTTCGCGGGCGAATATTTACTCTTTCAATATCTATTTTAGTTGTAGGGTTAGCTCATGAATTCTCGGAATAAATGAATTGGTCCCTGGTTCGTTCCGCCATCCTACCTAATGAATTATTAGGATTCATTTTTCAATAGAATCTTACGTATTCATAGGTTCCATCGTTCCCGTCGCTTCGCAATTAATGGTTAGGTTTGAATTCTACAATGGAGCCCCTCATCAAATTTGTTCTTGAGTCAATCTTTTTAGTCTTTATTGGCTCGAGGCTCTTGATTTTTTTCTATGAATAGATTCATATACTTATGGATGAATCAGTATTGATGCTTTATTACACTGCCTTTTATGAGATGACTCATAAACCTTACATATATTGGAATCCTATATCATTGATATTCTTTTTCTTTCTTTCTCTCAACCTTTCCTTTATCTGCATACTTTTTTTATATCATAATCAGATTTATTTTTTTTCTTTATGTAAGAAAGATTTCAGTTGCTACAATGATATGACCAATATATCATATCTTGACTGCTTTTTTGTATCCAGATAATGTGAAACGATGAGTTGGTTATTAGTTATATAGTTATTAGTTCACAGTAGGGGTCTGTCCATTTTTTTGGAATTCTATCCTATAAAAAAAAACCAACGAGTCGCACACTAAGCATAGCAATTATATGAAATCATCAATCAAATTTTTATTCAAACCTATAGAATTGCTTATTTTTTTGATTTAAGAGAAAAAGCATGAAAAGAAAAAGTTTTTTTTTATTCTATTTTTTTTTATCAATGGATATAGTGTAAAGAGTAAAGCCAGGGAAAGTATTCTTATTCCCAAA